TGATAGTAAATTATGAACATAAAAATGAACAGCTATAATGAAAATATGAAAAATTCCCGGATAATAAAAATGAAATATATCTCAGATATATAAAAATTATGAATAACCCCTTTATTATATTATTATATAATTCTAATCTAATTTATAGAATTAATATTTTTTTTTATTAGTTAGAAGAGACTTTCTCGTGTTGTATCAATCGAATCTAAGGAACCTATCGCTTACATGAAGTAAAGTAAAAAATAAAAACTTATAGGGCGTGGATAAATAGATCTATTTATCCACGATCAATTATATTTGTTCAATACACTATTGTCAATATGAACGTTGACAAATAAAAATTTAAATAAAATAAAATAATAAGAACTTGTGTTGGATTGGCACTTCATAGATAATCTACCTAGAGAATAAAAAAAGTGTAGATGTAGATAAATAAAAAATAATCATCAAGAAGAAAGCTCGGCCCCTTTTTTAGTGGAGTCTCGCCAAAAACTACCCGATTGGGGGATAATCCCATACATAATTTTATGGATAGAACAAAAGATGGGGAAACACTGAAACTATGCATTTTTTTGGTTTTTTGGTCGAAAACCCGAAAAAACCATTCGTACTTATAACTCAAGTTGGATAATTCTCAAAGAGTTCAAAGGAAAATCCCGAGTCCTTGGCATTTCATTTATTGAGCTGTCTCTAACCCACTTTTTTGTCTCGTTTAGAATCCATTTTTTTGATTCTTTATTTTGTTCAAAGTGTTGAGACAATTTAAATTGGTGTTTTCTTGTTCCAGGATCGTTTATCTTCGTTTTGAATCATTGGGTTTAGACATTACTTCGGTGATCCTTAATCGTTTCAAAATGGCAGCAACATACCTTTTGTTATTTATTGACTATCGAAGAATCGTATGAACGCTTGATTCCCGTGTGATACACTTTATGATCGAAATAGTTTTTCCAATTCCAACAAAAATTTCAAATCCAAAAAGATATTTTATTAGATTTTATTAGAATTGAATCTTTTCTTTTGAATTTCTATATCGAAGATATGCTTACGAAGTTGTTCTAACTTATTGATTGACATTAACCCTAGATCCTTACCTCTTAGAAATGAATTAATCCTTTCCGCGCGAGCTCCATCGTGTATTATTTACTTTAACTAACAACCCCATTTAGTTGGGTTGTAGGTTGGTTAAAGTAAATAATTAGAACTGAACAAACTATGTCGAGCCAAGAACATCTCAGAATTTATATATTAAAAAATGGTGGATGTAAGAATCCACAACCGATCATTCCTTCAAGTCGCACGTTGCTTTCTACCACATCGTTTTAAACGAAGTTTTACCATAACATTCCTCAAGTTTGTTTGGAACTGGTATGGAATTGATTCAATATGGAATCATGAATAATCATATATATAATAATCCATACTTTTTTTTCTATTTCTATTCTATATTTTATTTCATTTCTATATATAAATATAATATATTTTATTTCTTTTTTTTTTTTTTATTCTTATCAACCAGCACTCTTATTATGATGTGAACCATTAGGAGTAATTCATCGAATCGGTTAGATATAAAAAAAGATCTCCTTCATATGATTCCACTATAGATATCTACATACATATAGATGGTATTTAACTAGAATTTTCTGTAATATAGATTGTATATTCCTATTACTAATTGTAGTTGCTGATAGGTACATAAAATATTGGAAAAAGCGGATCCAAGGCATGAAAATATCCACTCGATCCATTTATGATACATGAAGGAGAGAAAAACAGATCAAGCTCCCTTACTTTAGCGATTTACTTCGCCAAACAAAAGGGAGGGTAAAATTCTCCGAACCTTTGTTGTTTTATTTGAGTTAGGTTCAAGTTTGACGGGAATAATATTCTACGACTAGCAACTCATTTATTTCCAAACCGACCCACTTACTATCTATTATTTGATTGACCGATCCTTTATATTGGGATGAGTGAAGAGTTAAATGTTTTGGCAATTCTTCACGGGGAGATGAATCAAGATAATTTTGAATCAGAGCTCTGGATTTTTGTTCATCCCTTGCAGTAATAATATCTCGGGGTTTGCATCGATAACTTGGTATATCTACTATATGACCATTAACTAAAATATGCCTATGGTTAACTAATTGTCGGGCTCCAGGAATGGTCGAAGCCATACCTAATCGAAAAAGGATGTTATCCAAACGCATTTCAAGTAATTGTAGTAAAACCTGACCCGTTGACCCTTTGGCTTTTCCAGCGATATGAACGTATTTAAGTAATTGTCTTTCCGTTAGACCATAATGAAAACGCAATTTTTGTTTTTCTTCTAAACGAATACGATATTGAGATCTTTTCCCGGAGCGTGATTGGGTTCTAGGATCACTTCCGGGCGTGGTTCTTTTACTAGTACATCTGAGCATTTTAAATTGGCTAGTTAGTCCCGGTAAAACACCCAGACGGCGTATTTTTTTGAAACGAGGCCCTCGGTAACGAGACA